GACAAAGGGGGGTAAGGTCCTATTGAGTTCTTACTCTTCGGGTAAGGCTTTGTTTGATCTATTCCATAACATAAAAAAAGTTGGAAATTCATCCAGTCAACATAATCATAATATTAGATTCATAGAAATGATAAAAGGATGCTTTGTTTCTGATGATGTTTTTGAAAAATGGAATCCCTTGATTGATTCATAGTATCTGCTCCGCCTATGAGGGCCCCTTCCGAAACAAGAAGTAAAGAAGGAATCAATTGATTTTTTGGATGACACAGGATTTCTACAGATGAGACATCCTGCAAACCATTTCTATACTAATTTAATTGAACCTTACTCTACTTTATTCTATAAAAATTCTATAAAAATAAAATTTCATCAAGTAAAAAAAGACTCTTAATGTTCCGGTTGAAAGGGGAAAATCTTGGATTTTTGCACATATCCAAATCCTTATTTATTATCTCATCTTAAAATTTTATTTTTTTTTACTTGAAATTTTATAAGTTCGTTGAAGAAGTTCTATTTGTTTACTAAGCCATCCCCCTTTTTTGTTTGTCCGCCACTTCTTATGAATCTAAAGAAAGAGGTTCCGATAGACCTGGAAAAGAAAACAGTAATCTTTGACGAACAAGATCAAGAATCATTATTATTTCGACACAAGAAAAGGAATTTTCTTGTGTCGAAAATTAGGAAGACAAGTAATCCCTCCCAGAATCATTCTTTCATTTATCCCTTGCCGCGTATTCTCTTCCTACTTAATGTTATGCCGCCTATTGTCTATTAGAATTCGATTCTATTAGATAGAAAAAACTATTGATGCATTCCATGGCATTTACAATCTGGCAATAAGAAGCGTCACACCGCTCCAATTTGGATTGAAAAAAAAAGGGGGGGGGGGGGTCAAGTAGTCTTCTTCGCAATATACATACTATTACTAGGAATGGGATACAAGCAATTCCCGGCATCTCGCAGAAAAGCAGTATAAACAAAGCAAGACAAGGGGCTTTCCATATTTTTTTGGATCATACATAATTGCATTGATCAACAATAATTCGGCCCTTTTTACCAACTTGATGAATCCGTGGATCTAGAAATTCATTTCGGACAATTGAACCTTCTCAAACTGTTTCTTTTTGAGAACCAAAAAGATTTGTGCTAGGATAACAGATGCCAAGAAGAACAACAAACCTTGGACACGTAATGGATCTTGAAGTACTATTTCTGCATCTCCCTGACCAAATCCACCCACATTGGGATTACTCGTTAATGGCTGATCAAGCTTGATGGATTCACCCTCTGAAACAAGAAGTTCTGGTCCTGGAGGTATAATATCAACCACTTGGTGTCCATCCGATGCATCGGCTATGCTTATTTCATATCCCCCTTTTTCTTTACGTACTATTCTGCTTACTATACCTGCTGCTGTAGCATTATAGACTGTATTGTTACTCTTGCTCCCGTCGGGATAAATCTGACCCCTTCCCCTGTTCCCGCCTACGTATATGGGATATTTTAAGAAGTGAACGTCTTTCTTAGTAGAAGGGTCCGGAGAAAGAATGGGAAAGACGATTTCACTATATTTCTGACCAGGAACAGGACCCACTACAAGAATATTTCTTTTAGTGGGGCGATAGCTCTGAAAAGACAGATTGCCCATCTTTTCTTTCAGCTCGGGAGAAATACGATCGGGGGGAGCTAATTCGAATCCCTCGGGTAAAATAAGGACAGCCCCCACATTCAAAGCCCCCTTTTTACCATTAGCAAGAACTTGTTTCAGTTGCATATCATAAGGGATTCTAACAACTGCTTCAAATACAGTATCAGGAAGCACAGCTTGTGGAACCTCAATATCCACGGGCTTATTAGCTAAATGGCAATTGGCACATACAATACGCCCGGTTGCTTCTCGTGGATTTTCATAACCCTGCTGCGCAAAAATAGGATATGCATTTGAAATAGATGTCCGAGTTATTACATATATCATGATCAATACGGAAATGAATCGAGTCATCTCTTTCTTTACCCAGGAAAAGGTATTTCTATTTTGCATGGTCCAATAATTGATCCCGGAAATTTCTACAATAAATTAGGTAGGTAGCTAGCATAGTTCCCTATCCATGATTCTGCCATTGTACTGGAATAATTGTACTGAAGTATAGTAGGAATCCCCTGGGCGGGTAGAAGTATAAAGAGTGAGTAAGCTTCAAAACGGTTTGTTTATGTACGAAGTAGCATCACGATTTGATTGATATCAGCAGATCAAATGAGTTCTTCATTCATTCATTGAATGATAAATCACTACAAGTGAAGGAGATACACGATTTAAATAATGGAAGATCCAATATTTCAAAATTGTATCTAGAATGACTGGAAAAGTGGAAACAAGACCAGATATAATTTGATCGTTATGAGCAAATCCAAAATCTTTGTAGACCGAACCAATCATTAGTTCCCACCCCCGGGGTGAGTGGAATCCGATACATAAATCAGTTAATAAAAGAATAGAAAAAGCCTTTATTGTGTCGCTTAAGTTATAGAGGAATTCCTGAACCCAAGAATTCAGAATGACAAGTTCTTCATTACCCAGAATAGAATAACCACTTAGAATAGCAAAACAGATTATATTTGTCGAGAAATCCAAAATGATATGGATATGATCTTCGTTGTGCATTTTGACCAATTGCATCGTCTCTTTGTGGATTCCTATACGAAGCTTTTGTATCTGTGTCTCCGGGTACTCTTTTATCATTTCATCCAACAGGAATAGTTGTTCTAATTCTATGAATCTTTCTAGAACGTTCTTTTCTTGAATATCATTCAAAAAAGTTTCGGATTGTCCGGTATTCCACCAATTAGTAACCCAAGGTTCCAGACTTTTATTAAATGAGAGAGAGATCCACCAGGGCAAAAAGACTATAGATGCAAGATACGGGAGGGGAGTCAATGCTTTCTTTTTTGACACTTTTCATCTGTGAATTGTTAATGAACCCGCCTCATTCGCCGACTCTATCTGATCCGATATTTCTATGAAGCATGAGTTCTATAACAAGGTATGGAACCTATGGATCTATTCCTTTTTTTTTTTTTTGAATTGTTTAGTCCTTGGATCTAGAAAGAATATAGAAATAGAAATAGAATAAGGGCCCGTTTCGAATGAAGAAATAATCAAATACTTTTCCCAGATATCTCAGTCGGTCAAATTCGAACCAATTCTATCTCTATTTGTTCTTTCGATGAATGCCCAAAAGAACCGCTTGAAATAATGAATATTCTTTTGATTTCGAGACGAAAGAACTCCCCTCAATTATTCCTGGGTCGTGGGTAGCCAGTGAAAATTTCGAAAAAAATAATTGAGGGGATATTTCTGAAAAATATTAATGATGAAATCCGAAATAGGTGACAAAACGAGAGAGAAATTGGATAGTTATGAGAGATCTAAACGTTTGGTTATCCAGGAGTTAAAGAAAGGATCAAAAAAGAAACATCGATTGACAAAAGAAAGATAATTAACGAGATATGATACATCTGTATCTAATGTATTAATCCAAAGTATTGGCCCTAAAAAGAGAAATTATGTATTCCGAAATGCTCTGATATGTGTGGTGAATACATACTTATTAGACTTGTTACTAGTAGAATTGAGTTCTATATGCAGAAAAAGGAGTTTTGGTCGATCAAAATTGCTTCTTATTATGGTTGTTCCGTATACGTCCGCCTGCTTTATTCTATGGGCCACAGAAGGATTACCAACGGAACGGGGGAAATAGAATCTAACATGTTTTGCTCGAATGAACGTTCCGAAGAAGCTTCAGTTCTATTTAAAAGGGGGTTCCTGGGTCCCTTCCCTCATGCTGAGAAAGCATTCATTCCCTTCATTTCAAAATACTTCAATTGGCACGCGCAAGAAATAGGCCAATTCAGCAGCTTTTTGTTCAATTTCTCGTGGAGTAAAATTTTCGTCAGTACGGGTCAAGGGAATGGCGCCCTGGCCTCTGATTTCCATATAAAGGACACGTCGAGGATAAAGACCCTCTTTAACTTCCATTCTGATCGATTGAATCTCTCTCATAAGGAATCGAAGGAAGATGCGACGATTTATTCCAGGAAATCCCCAACGAAAAATACACACTATTCCTTCTTTTCTATCGAATCGATCATAACCGCTACCTACATTCCACGAAATTGTGCACCACAAATAGGAACTAATGAACAGACCTGCGATCCCATAGAAAGACATCACGATTCCTTGGGGAAAAAAAATGATTTGCTGAGACGGGAATAAAGATATCAGATTCCTACCAAGATAACTGGAAGTTCCAACCAATAAGAATCCTAGTGAACCTAAAAAAAGGATACAGGCCCAGCAGAAATTACTTGTTTTTCGAGACCCCGTTATAAGTTCTATCCATATACGTTCTGATCGATAGTTCATACTAGATCCAGTTGCATCCTATTGGAATTGAGAGAAGAGAATAAGCCAAATGAATTTGATTTTACTTTTTTTATTTTGCTCCCGAAGTAACTCTCATCAACTAGCACTATTATGACGCGAACTATTAGGAGTAATTCATCGAATTGGTTAGATATAAAATAATAACATCCCCTTCGTATAATACCACCACTATGTATATCTACATAATATAGATACGTTAACTTTCTATTTCAGATATCCGCTCTGATCCATTTTAAAACAGCTATCCCCCCATATACATGCATTTATCCATATATAATGTATCCGCGCATGTATAATCACTTTTTTATTTGTGCCCGGAGGGAGCCACATGTCGTATCATATTCCACTAAATGGATATCCCTATTATGATCCAAGTCCAAGTGTTGAAATAAATTGATGAAATTTTGTCCTATCAGGTCTAAACAATCTTGTTTTTTTGAACATGAAGAGATAAAGAAGCCATTGCAATTGCTGGAAACACTAAGCCCACTAAAGGCACAAAAATAGAGGGTAAATTGAAATCTGTCATAGAATGGGTGCCTCGATTTAATATTTGTACCTGTTATAAAGATATCTTATCTTATGATAAGTATATCTATTATAAGTATTATTAAGTATATAATAAGTGCAAGGAATGTAGAGCTAAATAAGTGTATCTATTCACCTTTCTACAAGAAATAGCTGGATGATAATCCGCTTTATTATTCTTGTTCTACCGCCCTTATCTTCTAATAAAGAGTTTCTTACGAGTTTCCTAAGGATTTGTTAGAATCCGATCCAACAGGAATTCATAGTCAAAAGTGTAGGTCCTCGGGAGATATAAAAATATGCAACACTTCCCTTATAGATTTGAATTATTCTATATATATTAATACGATATATATTAATATGAAAGAAGGGAACATGAAATTCTTTTGATTTTTTTTCCCAATTCCATTCCGCGGAAGGAAGAATTCACTCTTTTCCTCCTGATAGGGGGTTCCTGATTACTAATCATGAATAGGGGTAGGATAAAAAATCTGCATTAAAAAAAGTAATTATCCGAAACTTCCTATAGAACTTATGTTACCAAAGAAAACTCCACTCTTCTTATTTTGACTTTGATTCCGATGAACTAAAGTTCGCTACAAATAACTGAGCCTAGCGCTCTACTTGAATTTTGATTCAAGGGAAAGAAACCGTGTAGCTGAAATAATTCACTCAGAACACCTTTTAAAGGATTACGTGGTACGATTGGGTCAAATAAGCCCTTATGGAATAAATACTCAGCTGCTTGTGAACCGTCAGGTACTGTCTTATTCAATGTTTGTTCAATTACTCTTTTCCCCGCAAATGCAATGTAGGCATTGGGTTCAGCAATAATAATATCTCCCAACATACCAAAACTGGCCGTTACTCCGCCGGTTGTAGGAGATGTAAGGATTGATACATAGAATAACTTTTTATTGAATTGATAATCATATAAAGCGGAAGATATTTTAGCCATTTGCATCAAACTCAAACTTCCTTCTTGCATGCGTGCTCCTCCAGAAGCACACACCATAATAACAGGTAGAGATCTATTAGCAGCATATTCGATCAACCGGGTGATTTTCTCGCCTACTACTGATCCCATACTACCCCCCATGAACTGAAAATCCATAACCCCAATGGCTATGGGAATCCCATTTAGTTGACCTATGCCTGTTTGAACAGCCTCAGTTAAACCTGTCTTTCTTTGATACGAATTGATACGATCTCTATAAGGTTCCTCTTCCGAGTGAAATTCAATGGGGTCAATAGAGACCATGTCTTCGTCCATAGGATCCCAAGTGCCCGAATCAACCGAAAGTTCGATTCTATCTGAACTACCCATTTTCAAATGATATCCACATTGTTCACAAATATTCATTTTTGACCTAAAAAATTTCTTATAATTTAATCCATAACAATTTTCGCATTGAACCCATAAATGTCTGTATTTTTTATTTCCATCGAAATCATTAGATCTTCCTCTTATATTGAAATCACTGCCATTACCGCCAGTTCTTATACTAGAACTCCCCCTGTCACTATCACTTACACTTTCACCACTACAAATGTAACTATAAATATAACTGTAAATGGGATTGTCGCTACCACTCGAAATGTATTTATCAATACTGATTTCAGAACGAAGATAACTATCAATGCAACTATTAATATGATTATTCCAACTATACGTAGTATCATACATATAATGATCATAGTAGCGATTGTCACCCTTAGACCCGCTATTCAGATAACTAGAAAAAGCAGTTTCTAGTTCACTCAGAAAAGAACTATCATTGTCAATCTCAAAAACCCGATTTTCAATATCAAAATATACGGAATAACTGTTACCATTACTATCCCTAACTAAAAAAGTGTCATCAGAGATGAAACTCCAAATGTCCCTGACACCGAAAAAATGATCAACATTACTGCAACTATTACTTTCGCGCCAACCATGATTATGATTGTTTTTATTCGTATCATTTAGAATGGGATCTTCACTTCCACTAGTATTTCCAACAGGACGACCAAGACTGTCCATTGATTTACCTAGCCCACACCCGTGTTCTAACTCCTCGTTAGACAACATTGAATTGAACCACCATTTTCCCATAGATCCTTCCTGCCCCCTATTTGAAAATACAATAAATGAATAGTCATTCGACGAAAAATCATTTTACTATTTCATTTCCTATCGGAATACGCATATAGATCCAATCACTAGGATTATTAACTAATAACGAGTAACTATTGAACGAAAGAGATGATTTTGTGGGAATCGGGAGTATCAATTCACTATATATGATGGAACCTTTTCTTCAATTATTATAAATAGAAGATAGGTTTCTCCCATGTTGTGTACAAACTCTCATCGAAAAGATAAATATTTGTTCCCTCCTGGGAAGGATTCATTTTCGTATAATCTCGTATAATAATAAGTTTCTAATGCAACACGGAATGAAAAGGACAATATACAGGATGAGTAGAAGAAGTTGTGACCCTTGGCTCGATCTATGGTCCGAAACAACGGGATAGAAAAGGAT